GCGGAGTCTAGAAATTATACGTTTTCTGGTTCAATTCAAGCATAACATAAAGACTTATTTCAATTTTGATTGATTGCTATTATACGTATCAAACTAAAACTCCGTGGAATACTTCCTGAAACATAACCTAGAATTAGATCTTCATTATCTAAATGAAACCTGAACACACCATTAGGAAGTGATTCAGTAATTTAAGCTCATGAATAATTTTTTTTGTTCTTTCATTTTAGCATTCTAGGTAAAACCCCTAGAAGTATCAACTAATGTAGGAATGTAGGAAGAGTGATATCAACTACTCCGCCCCTTTTCGTTGACAAATAGAAAATTCCGAATACAATTCGGTAATCATAAAGATTACCATATATAACACAAAATTTCTCCGCCGATTCCCTGTAGTCGAGCCTCTCGGTCTGTCATTAGACCTCGAGAAGTAGAAAGAATTACAATTCCCATCCCGCCTAGAATTCTAGGAATTCGTTGATAGTTAGAATAGATTCGTAGGCCAGGTCTACTAATCCGTTTTAAATTCAAAATAGTTCTAGATGGCCCTTTCCTATTCCTTCTATGTCGTAGGGTTAAAACCAAAAAATCTTTGTTGTTTTCCTGATGTTTTCTCACGTTTTCGATAAAACCTTCTTGTAAAAGTATTTTAACAATGTTTTCGGTGATGTTAGTAGATGCTATTCGAACCGTCCCTTTTCTATTCATGTCGGCATTTCGTATAGAAGTTATTATGTCAGCAATAGTGTCCCTACCCATGATAAACTAAAATTATTCTTTACCTCCCATTTTTGATATAATCAACATGCTTTTATTTCAATTTATTTTATTTATTTTTATTTCTATTTATTTAAATATTATTTAAATCTTTAATTATGTTAAATATTATGTTAAATAAAGGTATATGCGTGAGATACAATCTAATTTTATGCAAATACTATGTATAATATAACTATTATCTTATAATACCTCTATAATACCTCAGGTGCTAATGAAACTATTTTAGTGAAACTTAACTGTCTCAATTCTCGGGCAATCGCACCAAAAACTCGAGTTCCTTTTGGATTTCCTTCTTGATCAATAACAACTGCAGCGTTGTCATCATATCGTATTATCATACCGTTGTCGCGTTTAAGTTCTTTACAAGTACGTACAATTACAGCTCGGATCACTTCTGATCTTTCTAGAGGTGTATTTGGTAATGCTTCCTTGATTACAGCAACAATAATGTCACCGATATGAGCATATCGTCGATTACTAGCTCCGATGATTCGAATACACATTAATTCTCGAGCCCCGCTGTTATCCGCTACATTCAAATGGGTTTGAGGTTGAATCATATCATTTTTGAATCTGTTCTTTCAATGCAAAGCAAAGAGTGAAGGAAAAAAAAAGAAATATTCTTTGTCAAAAAAAAAGAAACCTGCAATTGTTTTTTTATCCCCAAGACTTTTTTCTTTGGTTCTACGTTCCTATCTATCCCGAAATAATGAATTGAGTTCGTATAGGCATTTTTGAGGCGGCTATTTCAATAGCTTTTCTGGCTATATTTTCTGCGACTCCCCCCATTTCATAAAGTATTCTACCGGGTTTAACGACAGCTACCCAATATTCGGGAGACCCCTTACCCGAACCCATACGTGTTTCTGTAGGTCTTACTGTAACTGGTTTGTCTGGAAATATACGGACCCATATTTTTCCACCACGCCGCACATTTCGTGTCATTGCTCGTCGCCCTGCTTCTATTTGTCTAGATGTGATCCAAGTCGGTTCAAGTGCCTGAAGAGCATATTTACCGAAAGAAATACGATTGCCTCGATAAGATATACCTTTCATTCTTCCTCTATGTTGTTTACGAAATCTGGTTCTTTTGGGGTTATAGTTGATGCTTCTTTTTCAATTCCATCTCTACTACAGAACCGGACATGAGAGTTTCTTCTCATCCGGCTCCTCGCGAATTAAAGGATTCAAATTTAATGAAAATATACTGAATTTTGGATTCTTTTTTGAGATTTCATCTAATCTATTAGAAATTTATATATTTTGTTTGGATATCTACTTAAACATGCATTTAAGTTTATTTCTAGATAATTTTTTTCTTTATATTTTACTTTCTATTTTATATATACTTTCTATAATGACTTTTTTTTATAACTATAACGAATCTTTATTTTGTTTTGTCTTTTATCATATTGGATCAAACAAGATTGACTAATCTAATAAAAATCTTCGCGGGCGAATATTTACTCTTTCAATATCTATTTCAGTTGTGGGGTTAGATCATAACATAATTTCTCGGAATAAATGAATTGGCCCCGGTTCGTTCCGCCATCCCACCCACTGAATTATTAGGATTCGTTTTTCAATAGAATCCTCTATATTCATAGGTTCCGTCGTTCCCATCGCTTCTCAATTAATGGTTAGGTTTGAATTCTACAATGGAGCCCCCTGTTCTTGAGTCAATCTTCTCAGTCTTTATTGGCTCGAGGCTCTTGATTTT